TTCATATTTTGTCGACCAATCCTTCCTAATTCACATCTTTGTTGAAAGAATTTCGTGTGTAATTCCTTACATAAGGATTCCGAAAATACAGGATCCCCGCCTACACAAGAAAATTGTTGATAAAACTCCAAAATGGCATTTTCTTTTGATCCAATTGTTTTTTTCTCTTTCTCATTCAGGAAAGACAAGAACATCTCAGGATAGCAAACATTCTCTAGAATTTCTCTTAGATTCGAACCCATAGCTGATGATAGAACTAGAATAGATATTTTCTGTTTCCTACTCACACGAGCCCATATCCTTGCTTTTCTATCAATCTCTAATTCTAACCTCCCCCCCCAATCTGATATTATCGTCCCGGTATAGACCGAAATTCCGTTATGGTCCAATTCTGACCGATAATAGATACCGGGACTTTGTAATATTTGATTGATCACAATTCTGTATATTCCATTTACTATAGAAGTTCCCAGGGAATTCATTAAAGGAATGTTTCCAATAAAAATGGTTTGTTTTTGCATATCCCTACTGCTTTTCCAAATTAATCCCGCGGATATATATAATTCAGAAGAATATGTGAGTAATTCATATACAGCATCTCGTTCTTTTATCAAAGGTTCTACCAAGTGATATGTTTCCACAAATAATTGAAATTCAATTTCTTGATCCGTATCGTCTTCAATTTTTGGAAATTTCGAAAGTTCTTCCGTTAAGCCCTGATCAATGAATCTACAAAATCCTTCAAATTGTATCTGATTAAAACCAGGTATTGTACACATTCCCCCATTTCCATCCCCGAGCATTTTTGATTTCCTATTTATCGAAAAAATTCCAGTATTGACCCATTCTTCATCAAATCAGCGGGATTGATCTAGCAATGCTGGAATTTCTATTCTGTTTACTGAATCACATGAAATTTGGGAAGTAAATCCACATATGGAATGTATCAAATGCATCTGAACGGAGTAAAAAAGAGACTTCTTGGATACTCAAATTGGAAGTTGTAACAGATATGGAAAAGAATTGAGAAATGCTACTTAGACTTATGGGATTTTGTATAGAATCTCAAAAAAGTGATTCAATTTCTATCATTTTTATGATATTCCAATCGGGTTGGATACCAAAAAAAAGAAATGGAGTTAGGATTTGATCTGTTCGATGAGATAAAGACATAATAATAATCAAGGCTCTATTTTTGATGTTTTTTAGCACTTAATTGATGGATTCTAGCGTTCAATAAAGGATTCGCAGAAAAGAAAGATCTTTGACTAGAATACTTTTTTAGTAGAATACGATTGAAGTGCATAAGATAGCATAGTAAGAAGGCTTGTATTTAGTAAACATGTGTAAATAGTTATCTAGATACATATCTTTCCTCATTTATTAGAGTTCCTTTGGGGACAGCCAATTTTGGATTTTCTAGTCAATGAAAACCGGAAGCACTACAATTTGCTCATAATTAGCTATCTATAGGGCATCATATATAGATACCCGATTCGCTATTTGTAGAACAATTGAGGTTCTGGGGTTTACATAGACTTCTATTTGCTCTTATAATTGAATTTGGGAAGGATTTTTTGATTGAAAAGAATTCATACGGATTAGTTATGTATCAATTTCAATTTGATCTAATTAGGACTAGGAAAAGACAGACCATTTTCGATTCCAATCCAAGAATTGTTCATGAATTTACAAGCCCATTTAATAGTTAATGGTTCCAATTTATCCGGACTTTTGGCTATTGGGACTGAAAAACCACATTTTGTTTTTTCAATATATAGAGAAAATAGAAAAGAATCAAATAAAAGAGAGGGAAAGTTTTTCTATATTTCTGTTTTGAGATACTATACATACAACGCAAGGAAGGGATGGGGCCAATGCAAAAAACGAAGAAAGTCTTTCGGACCGGGGATGAAGTCAAATGGGATTCAAGATGAAAGTACAATAAAAAAAGAAATTGAGTAGGCCCTCCACCCCAAGCAAAGGAGGAAGATTTTCATCTATTTCGTATCATTCTGGCGGCATGGCCGAGTGGTAAGGCGGGGGACTGCAAATCCTTTTTCCCCAGTTCAAATCCGGGTGTCGCCTGATTAACAAAAAACGCGGAATCCCTTCTTTTTTTGGTTTTGCTGATAGAACTCCCCGAATTTTCCTGAGCGGAAACAAACGGAAGAAAAAGATTCTTGCTACTTGCTTGATTCGAAACATATGGAAGCTCGGTTCTCTAAAGCGAAAGTGCTTGAAATCCTTGCCTCTAGGATTCAAGGAAAGATTCTAGTTATAGTAGTGCACGGGAATCGGTAAATCTTTATATGCGAGCCCTTGCACTACTAATGGAGTGTTTAAGTACTGGGTTTTGAATTCGATTGCATAGATTAGATTGCATAGTACGACATAAAATCGAATTTGTGGTTGTGGTAAGAGCTGAAGAGACTTTCTATACGGACTCGTGGGAGTCTTTTACTTCGATGGAAAATCGGCTTTTATAGCTCAAATGCGAAAATCAAAAAAATTCTTTCTTTTTATTTCAAAACGCCTAGTCAAGAATGGAATAAATGGAATAGAAAGCCCTCCGATTCTTTCACAGAGACAATACTTAGACAGCAAGGATACGATCCAAGGGGAAATAACGGTATGTCATAGATAATGATCTATCTTGCTTCTAGCTTTTTATATCTTTCAAGAAAGAATTCAGATTGAGGACAAGAAAAGAAAGAATAGGTCTTATTAGTGCCACATCTTATTCTTACAACTTGCGAGGATTCCCTTGATACTTCCAAAGGTGTCACTGCCCATTTTGCTTAGGCTTAACGTTTTCCGATTCCACTAGAAAAATCATACCTTCTAAGAACTTTGTTAGAAGCGAATTTTTTGGATCCTTTCATCAACGGGCTCGGGTCAGAATACCCTTTTGACTCTGCGCCAGTGATTCCACTATTATTAGTGAGTGAACAATAATGGAATAAATTCTCTTCATAGAGATAGGGGACATAATTTACATGGATATAGTCAGTCTTGCTTGGGCTGCTTTAATGGTAGTCTTTACATTTTCCCTTTCACTGGTAGTATGGGGAAGGAGTGGGCTCTAGAGGTACTACTAATTTAATTGAGCAGAGGAATAAAACCGTATCGACTCTTTAGATCGTTTTGCAAAATCTTTTTACTTTTGATTTTTATGATTTCTATTTGATTTTTTTTCCCTCTTTCTCTTTGCTGGTCCAAGAGAAGGACAAGTTAGGAGATACATACCTTCTATGCTATGGGAAATAAGATATACATTGCGGTTGTTCATGGAGAGACTGCGCATAATAAGATCGTACCTCGGGCAAGCCACACATTGCCCACTTACTTTCTTTACTTTACCGCTTTTTTCTTCGTTTTTGTTTTGAAAAATGTTATTTATGCTTTATTCACTCATTTCATATCATGGATCACGAGTTCAAAATGGTAGGTTTGACTCTTCCTTTTCAAAATCTGAAGCAATTCTCAGAGAACCTCTCGGCTCCGCTGTTAACTCTTCAATCAATTCCTTTTTCGGAATACTCAAAGAAAATCCAGCAATTTTCTTTTATCCGCACATATTTCCTCATTGATTTGATTCTTTCGATGAATGCCGGAATTCCTATTCAATAGAACTGAAATTAGAACCGTACTAGTAAGAATTGCCCTTCGGTTGATTATTTCAGATTGATTGGAATCAAGATAAATGAAATAGATGAAGCAAAGAAATCGAATTGAGATGATATAGAAATCCATATATGTATAGTAAGAAGAGGGATATTCTAGATTGATTAATAGATATCAATCCTGTAGTTTTATACAGTACAACTTGTTACATTACAATAAGAATAGCTAGTATGGCAGAAATCTATATTTCTTTCTGTCATACTAGCTGTCGGATCTCATAGAATACTATACCGCTGATTAGAGTCCGCCAATTTCATTTAAGACGCGAGATGAAAAGCCTTTATTTCTTCAATCGTTGACTAAGAAAACAAGTCAAGTTGTCTTCAAATTAATCACTTTGACTGACAGTTTTTACGTATATTATAAGTAAAAACGCAGTAGGAACTAGAATAAAAAGTGCAGTAGCAATAAATGCGAGAATATTTACTTCCATAATCTCTAATTTTTTTTTGTCAATAACTCGGGATTTAATCCCATCGAGATGATAAATCTTTCGCCTGCCAATTCAACGGGATGGATTACACCCCGATGATATGAAATCGGATCAATATCATGAATAACAATATCTATATCTGAGCTATCAAATCAACTCATCGTCGAGAATTGAATAGTATAACATAGGAAGATCTTTTATCCATACCGAATCAAAAATGGGATTCCTGATCCAATCCCTTTATTTGTCTTTTTTGATTTTGATTCTTTTGATTTCTCCCTCTTTTCCATTCTTGTTTTTTCTATAACCTATTGCCTTCCTTGTACAATTATTTGCTGCAGTAGCATTTGACCTACAAACAAAATCAAACAAAGAAATGAAATAGAAAATCAAAAAAGAAGTGAAGTTCAGTACTTTTTTTTTAATGATCTATTTTTTGTGGAAAAGAAAAAAAAGAAAAATAATAGAATAATATCTAATATGAGAAAAAGAAGTCCAAGTCTAATATAATATAAGGTATAAAAAAATCGAATATTCCATGAAATTCACTAGGTTCGAGTTTGTTCTTTATTTTGGTGAAAGTACCCCTTCCTATTTTTGAACTTAAATAAAAAAGATTATTCAGTCCCCCTCTTCTATAAGAGAGGTTGTGGTCTTTATTTATTAATTAATATACCTTTCTTTGGATTAATAATGAATGGGACGCATATCTCAAAAGATACGTCTTCAATTTGAAGAGATAGATTGTTTCAAAGTCAAACTAGTAATTGAAGTGAAACAAACTCGGAACCAGAAAAGGATCTATTTGGAATCTTAAAAGTAAACGATTCTATCACATGAATTCTGTTCAATTCATTTTTCATCGTACAAGAAATGAATTCTCGCCCCCGGTAAATAGAAATATATGGTATTCTATTCCACGTGTGTTATCGGCATCTTTTTGAATCCTAACTATGATGCTACCAATAATTGTCACAATCCCCATACGTCTCTCCCATTTGTTTGATGAGACATGTGAAACGAAAAAAAAAAGTATGGGATTTGATTCCGTCGCGTCGGGACTGACGGGGCTCGAACCCGCAGCTTCCGCCTTGACAGGGCGGTGCTCTGACCAATTGAACTACAATCCCAGAGAAATAAAGAAGTATACATATTCCTATAATTGCATTTTAACCATTTCTATTTAGATTAGAATCGCCGCGTTGGAACAGAGGTTTGAGTGATATATTGATATCTCTATATATCTCGATTGATTGATCTCTCCACGCATCAATCATGGGAGGGTACTTACTTTAGTGAGAACGGCCTGGATTACTAGTACTCCTTTAGTTATTGCCAAATCCAGTAATAATCAATCATCAATCTTTCAATAAAAAAAAAAGAGAAAAAAATCGTTTTTTTTTGACTCTTTATACTTAGAGATCCTGATATGAAATTAGAGTGTTAACAAAATCATAATTTGTGGTAACAAAGAAATAGAATGAATCAAATAAAGCGGGAGGGATATATGAAATTTTACTTTTTTTTTTTTCGTGTGTAGTTGGAATTTTGGAAGAACGTATGAAGAACAAATGGTCTATATCATTTCCTGGTGGATCCGCGAATTCTTGGGCCGAGCTGGATTTGAACCAGCGTAGACATATTGCCAACGAATTTACAGTCCGTCCCCATTAACCGCTCGGGCATCGACCCAGGAAGAATCAATTCGAAGCTTATTGAGAATCCACGATCAACCTCCTTTCGTTCGTAGTACCCTACCCCCAGGGGAATTTGAATCCCCGTCAACTCCTTGAAAGAGAGGTGTCCTGACCTCTAGACGATGGGGGCATACGTGCCCGGCGCTCTCATACTATGCTCATGGTATAGTATGAACATTTTTTTTTTTATTGTCAATATCGATTTTTCTATTCTATTAGAATATTAGTAGAGATTCAAATATGAAATAGTCAAGATATATATGCAAAAAATGGATCTATATTGATATATAATACATCTATATAGGTGGATTCTATCTGCATAGTAGTGACCTATTCACGAATTGAATGAAATTAAAGGGCCCTTTTAACTCAGTGGTAGAGTAACGCCATGGTAAGGCGTAAGTCATCGGTTCAAATCCGATAAGGGGCTTTTTGTTCATAAGACCTCACTTTATAGGTATTATTCAGATTTGAGGGGAAAATAAAGATGGATATTTTTCGTTTTTTTTTTTACTAAAAAAAAGTAAGTAACTAACTGTATCATTATCATGGGTTAGAGTATACTCATTGTCGTTATAAAAGAGATTTTGATTTCGAAAATCAAGTGGAACACTTGTTTATTCTAATGAATAATGATAAGTCGTCTCTTGAATCGCCAACTATTCCTATTTTCCATGATTCCAATCAATCAAATCTAGTCGAATCTAAAAATGAGAAATCAACAAAAAAAAAACAAAAAGTAAGTAGACCTAGCCCATAGAATCATGACTATATCCACTATTCTGATATTCAAATTCGATAGAGATGAAATTGGAACGGCGGGCTTTTTTGATTTCATATTTTTTTTGACTCTGCAAGAATCTGTCGATATTTCCGGTTCCATTTTCTTGTTCCTGGGATATTTAAGAGGAGTAAATTGATAGACCTTTCCCTTGTTTACAGAAAGGGGTTTAGTTAAAGTTCCAAGAGTCTTTTTTTTTTTATCTTTCTTTGATTCCAGAACACAAGATCAATATAGATAAGATATATATCTATCAGATCATGACTTGATGTACCAACTATTTCCATATTGATATAGTTGATATCGTTTTTCCGACAATGTGATGAGGGAGAATGGGTGCGAGAAAGAGACTTTCATTTAAAGTCTCCTATTATTTCATTTTGTATTGGTATTGAATTTACAAAAAAAAAGGAAATGGAATTCGACTTTTTTTCTGACAAATACAATACAAAATGAAATAAATAGAAAAAGATTCAAATTGCATTTCTTGTTTTGAACCGTGAAAGAAATACTCTGAAGTTTTCTATTCATCTGAAGGAAAAGGAAATAGAACAAAAAAGACAATAAAAGAAACTGAAAGGGTAAAATAGAAAGTAATCAAATAGGATACTAGAATAGTTTAATCCAATAGAAATTAATACATCAAAATATTGATTTTATCAACTCAAGGACAAGATCAAAAAAGAAGATTAATTGATGAACCAAGAGGAATCAGCCGGGGGGTCGACGGATATTGAGAGGGGGGATCCCTTGTTCCTTGAACAATTCAATTCTTTAAACAAATTTGTCTGATTGATGATTCATAAGACAATTCATGGTTCAGGTGCTTATTAAGAGTAGGAAGGAATAGTCGAATTGAGTTCATGAATTTACCTAGTTCAGGTTATGGACCAAGAAAGGTT